GACTTCATTGATATTCCCCAAGGACATTGGAAAGATATTTGCTTTGGATGAGCTGAGATAATAAAAACCAAAAGAGTTCTACACTATGAACTTTGTACCGCGCTCATCATATAGATGGGTTCTAGAAAGTCAGATAGAGGGGAATGAAGAAATAGAAGAAAAAAGTTCAATGAAGGGCTTTTGATTCTATTTGTATTGTACTCTCTCTGAATCTCAAATGAATTTTGTCTATTCCCGTTGTTTTATTCTTCGATACTTTTTGGTTTTGAACCAACTAAAAAAAATGAACTTTTCTAATCTAAATCTAATATGTATGAAGTCTTCATGTTCTTTTTGAACAAGAGGAGGCATCCATCATATGAACAAAGAAAAAAGAAGAGAAAGGGAAGCTCATTTTTTCTTTACCCATTTAGTTCTATATGTATAACTATATAGAAATAAAATAACTCAGAGAATAGAGAATAGAATGAATATTTTCGTATATATAATATATTATAGTATATTCTTCTTTACTGTTTTACTGTATTTACTCATCTATTAATACAAAAAAGATATATGTAGAAATACAAATACGCAAATGGATAAGTGGGTATCATCATCTAGACTATTACTATAAAAAGAAAAAGTATATATATATACGGATCTCTTCTCTATTAATCAATTTGTATAAGTATCCATTATTCTATTAATATTTTAGTAATCACCGCGTGTCAGGAACCAGAGTTGAACTGGTGACACGAGGATTTTCAGTCCTCTGCTCTACCAACTGAGCTATCCCGACTCTTCCCGATGCATCATTCCCATACTACTAAAGGGCTTGGCCTATGTCAATGAAATGAAACTTCACTCATTGAAGTTTCATTTCATTGAAGGATGTTTCGTCAAAAATCAAAAATAAGGATATGTTTTGTTTGAATAGTTCAAATCAACAAATCAAATAAGGATTCATCGCTCATAGATGCTCATTTATATGTATATCGTATATAATATATTACAAGACTTGTGATAAGAGAGAAAGATTTCTCCGCCGATTTTTGTGTTTATGAAAGACTAGAGTGGAATGAGAAGGATAGCGAATTTGGAACCTCTGAAAAAGAAAAAGGGTATAAAGGATAGTTAGGAAGTCAAACTGGCCTTGGGGATAGAGGGACTTGAACCCTCACGATTTCTAAAGTCGACGGATTTTCCTTTTACTATAAATTTCATTGTTGTCAGTATTGATATTGACATGTAGAATGGGACTCTATCTTTATTCTCGTCTAATTAGTTAGTTCTTCATTTGATCAGTGAATATTCGACCCTTCCTTCCACTTGGAATTGATTCACAATTCTTTTTTCAATTTTTCCTATTCGGATCTCATGAATCTTTGCTATAGTAAGTATTAGTATGATGTATACCTATTTATCGTGTATAAGCTCATCTCTAGAGTTTCGATTCTTCGACCAACGCAATCAACTCCATTCGTTAGAACAGCTTCCATCGAGTCTCTGCACCTATCCTTTTTTCTGAAAAAAGGATTTGGCTCAGGATTGCCCATTTTTTATTCCAGGGTTTCTCTGAATTTGAAAGTTATCACTTAGTAGGTTTCCATACCAAGGCTCAATCCAATTAAGTCCGTAGCGTCTACCAATTTCGCCATATCCCCCATTTTTAGGATTTCTCTCTCTCATTGGGATGCCACCCCTCTCTTTCTTTCATTTATGCATTTATGCCCTAGCCATTGAATTCTTTTCTTTCTATTTTTTATTATAGATTCCTCTATATAGAAAGGGTCTTTCTGCCTCCTCCTAAGTTGTTTTTTTTGATCTTCTGTCATTTTTATCAGAGGGCTTTATTTGTTTTAATCAGAAATGATTCTATCTTTGATATATCCGCAATTCAATCCAGCTGAATATATACCACATCTGTATGCCGCCTTTACTCTCATTTGTTTATGCTATATTTGGAATACTCGAAGGGTCAATTGATTCCTTTTTTGTCTTATCTATCCCCTCCCTTTTCAAATGAAAGCATAGGAATGCCTCATTCTATTCTAATTAGAATAGAATTCTGCATTCTATCTTTATCCTTGTCGTTTCCTTAGGGCCAACCATAATAGAATTATTCGACTATTCCTATTAAGTAAGGTGCTCAATCTAGTCATTATAATATATAACAACTTCTATAAAATAGAAGTAATAATTTATTCTATTTTTCATTTTTGAATAAAAAAAAAAGAAAATTTTCTCAATTTTCCTTAGAAAGTTGTTCTATAATTAATACTATAATATATCCTTATTCCTTATATTAGAATATATTTCTATTTATGTTATATGGTATATAATTATATTAGAAAAAGAAATATAGGCCTATTCTATTAAGTAAGGAATTAAGTAAATTCTATTCCACCCTTTTCTTTCTAGATTCCATCTTCATTATGAATAGCTAATTCAAATCCCAGTATTTTCATTTTAGGAAATTTCTATACACAACAAAATTTGAAAATTTTGTTATGTAAGCCTGCTTAGCTCAGCGGTTAGAGCATCGCATTTGTAATGCGATGGTCATCGGTTCGATTCCGATAGTCGGCTTTTCTTTAGTTCTATTTTTTTGTTTTACTTTTATTTTACATGATGAATAATGTCTCCTTGAAAGCAAGGAATTTTGAAAAGACTTCTTCTCTCTTCTGGTCACTGATCTATCGGGGCATAAGAACTTCCAACTATGAATAAAAACCGGATTGGGGCAGTTCGATAACCAAAGCGAACAAATTAGGAAAGGTATCCCTAAACCCCTACAAACTTCCTATATATACAAAAAGTCGAGAATATTACTACAATTCATCTTATTCTTTTTTGTAGTACAGTACCTCATTAGATGTCGCTTCGTTTATGCTTTAGTTCAGTTTTAATTTAGGTTTATTCTGTAAAATCAAATAAAAAAAAAATAAGGAGTATTTATGTCTCGTTACCGAGGTCCTCGTTTTAAAAAAACACGTCGTCTGGGGGCTTTACCGGGACTTACTAGAAAAAAGTATGCGCCCGGAATTGAGTCTCGAACGCCACCGCGTTCTGGGAAAAAATCTCAATATTGTATTCGTCTAGAAGAAAAACAAAAATTGCGTTTTCATTATGGTCTGACAGAGCGACAATTACTCCACTATGTTCGTATTGCTGGAAAAGCCAAAGGCTCAACGGGTCAGGTTTTACTACAATTACTTGAAATGCGTTTGGATAATATCCTTTTTCGATTAGGCATGGCTTCGACCATTCCAGGAGCCCGACAATTAGTTAACCATAGACATATTTTAGTTAATGGTCGTATAGTAGATATACCAAGTTATCGCTGTAAACCCCGAGATATTATTACGACAAGAGATGAACAAAAATCCAGAGCGCTGATTCAAAATTCTCTTGATTCATCCCCTCATCGGAATCGGAAATGGAAGTTACCAAGACCAAAACATTTGATTCTTGACTCCTCCCAGTATAAAGGAGTAGTCAATCAAATAATAGATCGTGAGTGGGTTGGTTTGAAAATAAAAGAGTTGCTAGTCGTAGAATATTATTCTCGTCAGATTTGAACCTAATTAAAATACCAAACAAGGGTGCGGTGAATTTTTCCCCTTTTTCTCCTCTTCCATTCACTTATCTTAAATGGATCGGGGGAATTTTTTATGCCCTGAATACTCTACTCTTTCCAGTATTTTCCGTACCACAGGCAATTACAATTAGAATACAATTAGGAATAGTGAATCGATATCAAAGATAAAGAGAGGGCTGGTTTAACGGTTCGAATAATAGTCTTCATTTTTATTTGATACATTGCGAGCGATAAGATTCGTAATGTAGGTGAAGATACGGAAAGAGAGGGATTCGAACCCTCGGTAAACAAAAGCCTACATAGCAGTTCCAATGCTACGCCTTGAACCACTCGGCCACCTCTCCTACGTAATCTTATGATTATGATTATTACCCATAAAACGGGTGAATAGCGATCCATTTCATTTAGAATATTGCAGTATTCTTTTTTTTTACGGTATAGGTATGACCAATCGATTATAACAATAAAATGAAAAACAAAAAAAGCTATATTGAGTCAAGTTTGTTTTGTCAAGACGACGACCCCCTCTTTTTATGATTCTGATGTTTAGAATGGTACCGGATTAAACACTGAATTGGAACGGGTCGCCCGACCCATATATTTTAGAATATGATTCTATTTAGACGTGATTAGATTAATACTTACTTGACTCCGGTTAGATAGGAATTCAAAAAACCCCTTATCCGTTGAAGATTTCTCAACGAAAACTTCTTACAGCTCGATTACAAATTCATGAATGAAACCGCGGATTTTTCTATTTCGATTGTATACTTTGGTGTATACACGCTATGCAAATAAGCAAAAAGGGGGTGCTTATTCTATTTGAATCATAGAAAGAGTGATTATTTGATTCTTTTTGTTCCGTGAATCCTAATCCAATCAAAACTTCTCAAATTTTCATAATCTGTAGAAAAAATTCCTAGATTCTTCCTTATAACTTCGCTAAAAGGCTAATAGAATAGTTTTGTTAATTACTATACTCCTTACTATATCCATATACTACTTTTTTTAAATGAAGTCCAATCGGATTCAAAGATTTCCTATTGATTCCTGTCAAAAGGGAACAATTTGAGTATAGGTTCCGCACGTTTTTTTTTTTAGAATGGGTCCGCTTTTATGGTATTTTGTACTGTACGATTCCTTTGTTTGTGGGATTTTTTATCCCACGAGAGGTAATGAGAAGAATTATCGAATGGATTGTTACCTATGCCGAGATCGCGGATAAATGGAAATTTTATTGATAAGACCTTTTCAATTGTAGCCAATATCTTATTACGAATAATTCCGACAACTTCAGGAGAAAAGGAGGCATTTACCTATTACAGAGATGGTGCGATTTGATTCTTTTTTTTTTTTTTCTCAGTCTTACGAGAAGGGCACACGCTTCCGGATAGAAAGAAAATTGTTGTTTTTTTGAAAAAAAAAAACCTACGCTTGTTGAAGGTGAAGTTTGGGGAAACCGAGAACAATACCTTCTGTCGTGTATCCTCGGTTGATGCAACCTCATATGCTTCAATTTTTGATTCTAGTCTTGAGCGAAAGGTTAGCCTATAGGTTCTGGATTACAGGTTAATACTACTTCACTAGTACCAATTAGGTGGCATAGGGGAAGAAGCACTACATCTAGGAATCAACCACACAAAAAACTTTGTTAAAAATTCTCCCCTTTCCTGATCAGGATCGGGACTAACAAGAATGGTTGGGAAAACCAACATCCATCTCGTTCGTACTTTGGATACCCATATAACCATCGAAGGCTGTTGAAGTGACTAATTCCTGGAAATAGGGGGCGTTGAGGACAAATAAATTGTTGGAGTTACCTTTTCTATCTATTGCCAACACGCTTGGTGTTAAGAAAAGACCTTTTGCAGGGGGGGTTGGCTAGAAATTTCTTGCAAAAACACTAGTCCCTGTTCGTTCATAATGAGAATATTTCCCTTTTTTTTATTCAGTGGATTTGCTTAGTATTATTATGCACAGAAGGGAGGAGCCGTATGAAGTGAAAATCTCATGTACGGTTCTGGAACGGGGATTCTTTGAGTAGAATGAACGACCGTAACGGATGTCAGCTCAATCCGAAGGAAATTATGCGGAAGCTTTACAGAATTATTATGAAGCTACGCGACTAGAAATTGATCCCTACGATAGAAGTTATATACTCTACAACATAGGCCTTATCCATACAAGTAACGGAGAACATACGAAAGCTTTGGAATATTATTTCCGGGCACTAGAACGAAACCCATTCTTACCACAAGCTTTTAATAATATGGCCGTGATCTGCCATTACGTGCGACTATCTCCACTATAGAAAGAGAAAAAAAGAAAAAATCGCTAGTAAATACGAGAAATAAAATAGGCTTTCTACATATGCATCGTACAAAGCAACGATTTTTATCAGCTGTAGCAAAGAACGGGACCTCTATATAAATATAAGCAAAAAAAAAGGAAGAAATAGCTATGCCTATAATACTTTATTCTATGGATAAAAGATCTAATTGATATAGCAAGCGCCGTAAAGATCAATTAGCGATTTGATTTTTTTGGCCGATACAATAAGAACTGCTTTCCATATTACATATCTCATGATATGAGATAAAAGTGAGGAATCAACTTATGTAATAGAGTCGATCCACTCACTAAAGTATCGAGCAGCGGTGTAGCATCAGATCCCAAAGATAGTAAGTCTTTTCTTTCTTATGTTATGGAGGAAGGTCTTTTTCAGAGATTCTATATTCATTTCTAATTTATATACGAAAGCGAGATAGTTACCTTTCAGAAAATTCTACCGATAGCGGGAGATCTCTATCTTTCATTCTTCTGAAGGTGGGATAAAAGAGAAAACTGATGATTCATCCAAATTCAAGTTTCAAACTCATGGAAATGTAATTAACCTCCTCTAGTTAACCCGAAAAAAAAAAAGATAGATTTATGAAGAATCTTATCAATAGGGTCTATTGGGATACAAAAAAATTATTGACTGTTGAGCCGTATGAGGTAGGAAACTCTCAAGTACGGTTCTAAGGAAAGGAATTGACTCACCTATTCCGACCGAGGAGAACAGGCCTTTCAACAGGGAGATTCTGAAATTGCGGAGTCTTGGTTCGACCAAGCCGCTGAGTATTGGAAACAGGCTATAGCGCTTACTCCGGGTAATTATATTGAAGCACATAATTGGTTGAAGATCACGAGGCGAGTTGACTAAAAGAAAAAGAACTCGACTTTCTATAATAATATTATTATTTTTTTTTTTTAATTTGCCATGAATACATGAAGACTTGCCTTAAAATACAAATCAGAGTAATATTTATATATGACATATATAATACTTTTTGTAGATTATAGGAGATAAATAATCTATGGTCTCTATTACTGCAAGAACCAGCGCCGCCATATTGGTGGCTTTCATTTCGGCGCTGGTTGTACATTATATAATTCAAAAAGTATCGCGAGTTTTGGCGATACTATCGAATTCTATTTCTTTGATGGTTTTCGTTTTCATAGCAATAGCCGGTTATCTAATTTTCAGAATAAGTTTCTTTTAGTAAATCCGGAAAAGGCTCTTCCTAGAAAAGGAAGAGCCAACCGAGGAGTTGAGTTATACCCCTTCTAAACTCCTTATTATTATTATATTATATATTGTACTTCGTCGGGATCCGCGATTCAAACTCAAAAAAGTCGTTTTTGTGTCAAGCTCAAGCCCGCAAAGGGTTTACAATATTTTAAAGGTCCATTAAGCGCCTCATGCCTATGTCATAATAGATCCGAACACTTGCCCCGGATCGACTTCCAGATCATAATTGCTCTAGTGAATAACTAAATAAAATGGATAGATGGGAGATAGAAAAAAAAAAAAGGAACTAATTCTCATTTTCTAATTATATTCTAATTAGAAATATCTCTTGAGGGTTCACTAA